TACTTTTTTTTATTACAAATAGCAACAATATCTTTCTTTATTCTCCCCTCAAATAGAATACTAAGCCGGGGGTTTTATGAAAAAACCTAAAGCCCCTTATCGGATTTGAACCGATGACTTACGCCTTACCATGGCATTACTCTACCGCTGAGTTAAAAGGGCCCACTTGGTTTAACTCCCGAGTAAGTCACTCTAGGGATAAGATAGATCTATGTATATATATTATATATTAAGTACATTCAATAAAGTCATAAAGGCCGGCGGGCCGGTGGCCCGTTCCAGAAAAGAAATGATCAATTTCATTTTATTTATTCCGCGAGTATAGGGCAAGAATGGTTTGTTGGATTTGATAAATATCAATGCAACGAATTGTTTCAAGACCGATCCTAAATTACTTTTCTTTTATTTGACCCCTATATTAACATGATTGATACATGTACCCACCAATTCGACATAGATCCAAATTTATCTTTATGAACCATTCATTCTAATCGCTATTATTATTCTATAAATTAAATGACGAATCAAAAAATTCTATGGAATCATGAAAGGCAGAAGGATCGGCGGATCTAGTCATTATATTGACAATTGCAAAAACTGTTCATACTATAAACCATAGTATGATGACGGTCGAGCAGGCGTGCCCCCATCGTCTAGCGGTTTAGGACATCTCTCTTTCAAGGAGGCAGCGGGGATTCGACTTCCCCTGGGGGTAGGGATACTACGAAAGGAATTTGATTTGATTATGGATTATCAATAAGTCTAGAATTTACTCTTCTTGGGTCGATGCCCGAGCGGTTAATGGGGACGGACTGTAAATTCGTTGGCAATATGTCTACGCTGGTTCAAATCCAGCTCGGCCCAAAAAATTTGCAGACTCGCCATGAAATGATATACCCATTCGTTTTCCATAAATGCCCGGAAATAAAGAAAACTGTCGGCTATATCCCTCAACTTTTATTTATTTGCTTGTTTCCCGATATAGATTATCAATCGATTTGACAATAGCAAAAGGATTGCTAGTGATTCCGATTCCTGATTCATGTCACCCTCACGAAAGTGCGTATTCGTGTGGATATCAATATATCACTCGCATCTATATTACAACACGACGATTCGAAATAGAACTAAAATAAATGGTTTGAATTAAATCATAAGAATAATATATGCTATACAACTTCTTTCCCGGGGATTGTAGTTCAATTGGTCAGAGCACCGCCCTGTCAAGGCGGAAGTTGCGGGTTCGAGCCCCGTCAGTCCCGGCAGACCCGATAAATATTTAATTCATTTCCCTTTTTCTGTGAAAAAAAGGGACAGGGAGCAGAATTTCGTAGAACTTTATTTCTTTTTTTTTTTTTTTTTCGCATTTCTCAGCAAAGAAATCCTTAAATTCCCATTACATCTACCAATCCCAATTGATGGGAGAGAGACATATGCGGATTAGTACAATTCTTAATTTATATATTCAGAATTGTACGAGGTGCCGTACTGGGTCGGACTTTTCGATTGTTTTCGATCCGTATAATGGAACTCTTTTCTTAAATACATTAATTTACCATCGTTACTCTGATAGAATACTTTTCGGATTAAATGAAGTTTTTTATTTTTGATTCCGATTGTGTGCAATCTCAATTATTAATTGGAAACAAATTATCTTATTCAAATTGTACACTCCACCTTTGATATATGTGTTCCAAAGAAAGAGGATATTCATTTAATAAAAGAAAGATTAAACAAGGATCCTGACCCTCTTAGCAAAAGAAAAGATCTTTTTTAGGCCCCCCTCGGGAAGGCAAATAAATAGTGAATTGAATTTGATGGAATATTAGATTTTGGATACTTATACCGGGACTTCCATCTTTATCACACTTCTTTGTCTTCTAAGAAAATTAGATCATTAAAAGAACGGAGTTTAAAACTCAATTAACTTCTTTCCGTTTAACTTCTATTGTTTGGTTGGGTTTCTAACTACTAGAATAGAAGTGGAGAGGCGGTCAGATGATTGTATAAGGGAGGGGGCGGGGTTATGCTTATAGAAAATAAAGCATGGAAAAGAATGATAAATATAAAGAATTCCTGGTTGGATCGGGAATCCATTTTTGGATTCGGTATGGATAAAGGATCTTTCTATGTTATACTATTCAATTCTTGATGATGACTCCATTTGATAGCTTAGATATAGATATTGTTATTCATAATATTGAATATTGATTCGATTCAATATTATCGCGATGTAATTCAAATTTATCCCATTAAATTTAAAGGGCGAAAATTTTATCATTATCATCTCTATGGGATTAAATCCCGAGTTATTGCAAAGTAAAAAAAAAAAAAGAAACAATGAGATTATGGAAGTAAATATTCTCGCATTTATTGCTACTGCATTATTTATTCTAATTCCGACTGCTTTTTTACTTATTATTTACGTAAAAACAATCAGCCAAAATGATTAATTTGAATGAAATTTGACTTCTTAGTTCTTATCAATGATTGAAGAAATAAAAAGCAATTCTAATTTCGCGTCTTAAATGAAATGATCGGGCTAGAATCAGCAGTATTCTATGAGATCCAACAGTATAGTATGTGGTAGAAAGAAATATATGAATCTTTCTACCATATACTAGATACTGTTTATTATGGTTATTATAGTGTATAAAGTTGTACTTTTATGGAGGCTTAATATAGATCAATCTAAAATATATTATATCTTCATCTATTTGATATTTGATTTGTAGGAATTCCATTCCATCCAATCGGAAAAAATGGAAAAATAAATCTTACTCTTACGATTTCTATTCGAATTCCGAGATTTCAGATTTTTTTATTTCGAATATGAATCCGGGAATTAGTCGAAAGAATCAAATTAACGAAGAAAAATGGTATAAGAAACCAAGTAATCCTTTTTTTTTGCATTCCGAAGAAGTAATTGATTGAGCCGTTGACAGATGCTTCAAGGAGCTCTATGGGATGAGTATGGTAACTTTTGAAAAGGAGTAGTAAACGAAATCTTTATCTTTTAACTTTAACCATGATAGGAAATATGAAACAAGTCGATAAAACATAAATCAAATAAATTTCTAAAATAATAAAATAAAACAAGTGGTAAGTACACAATATGTGGCTCGCCCAAAGCAAGATCTTATTTTGCGTAGTATTTTATTGAGCAATCGCTATGTCTATGTTGTTTCTTATAAAACATATCTACTTAACTACTTTCTATTTGAACAGTAAAGAGGAAAACAAATAAAACAATTGATACAATACAGTTTGATTCCTCAACTCAATTAGTAGTATCCTTAGAGTCCACTTCTTCCCCATACTACGAGGGAAAGGGAAAATGTAAAGACTACCATTAACGCAGCCCAAGCGAGACTTACTATATCCATGTAAATTATGTCCCCTATCTCTATGAATATGAAGGAATTTTCTTGTTCACTAATAATAGGGGAATCAACGGTGCAGAGTCAAAAAAAGGAGGGTTCTGAGCCAACCCAACACTATTGATGAACCAATCCAATAAATCCACTTAGAACGGGTTCTTATATGATTTGATTTCAAGTAGAATCGGTAAACATTAAGCACAAGCAAAAGAAAATAGGCAGTAACACCCTTGGAAAATATCAAGGAAATGTTATTAATGGAACGTATAGAATAATAAAACCTACTGTTTCTTTTATTGCCTTTCGTCTTCATAAATAAAAAATCAAAATAAGATCATTCTCCACCTCTATTTCTTATTGGAAATAATTTTGATTAAATGCCCGATCACTCAGAAACTCTTTCGAGTTTGGATACAAAGTATCTTTTGCCCTTTCCACCACGACTCCAGATATTCCATTAGCAGGGGTAGGGCTATCAAGACTTCTCGCTTCCCTTCCACTCCACTACTAGTACTAGAGTCTTTCTTTATTCAAGGGGGTTTACAATCTTATTAGAAAACAAACCTACAGATGCTTAGAATCATGTAGTCCCCCCCCCGCTTCTGCCGGTGCTGGGGAAGAATTCATCGAGTTATATCAGCGGAACAGAGTAAGGAATTTGGTTTGGATTCTTTTGTTCATCAGGCGGCACCCGGATTTGAACTGGGGAAAAAGGATTTGCAGTCCCCCGCCTTACCACTCGGCCATGCCGCCAACACGATACAATACTTAAAAAAACTTCCCCTTTTGTTTTCTATTGAAAAATTCAATGTGGATTTTCAGTTACAAAAGCCAAAATTCCGCACAAATTGGAACCATTAACTATTGGCTGTGAATTCATAAAAAATTCTTAGATTTGAATTTCAAATTGTGTTTTCTTAATAACATAAGAAAATCCAAATTGCTGTATAACTAATCAGTATTGAGATTCTTTTCATTTTAAATAAAAAGCCCTTCCTTCTTAATTTCAATTATAACAGCAATTGTGGGTATATGTAAACCCCAGAACAGAAATTGTTATGTCGATATCTAACCAGGTATCTTATTTATTGATATGATACCGATAGTAAATTAGCGTGCTTCCATTTTTCATTGAATATAAAATAGAAATTTTGATAAAGCACGACCCCAAAATATAAGGGATTCTCTATGTTTAATAAATACAACTCTTCCTACGTACTTCATTACATATATATTTTACGAATTTTACTAAAAAAAAGTAAAAATATCTCCCTTTTCTGCGAATCATTCATTTTTTGAACAATGGAATTCGCGAAAAAAAAAAATCAATATTTTTGATTATTTTGTCTTTTCTTTATCTCAGCGAACCGATCAAATCTTGAATCCATTTTTTTCTGATATCCAGTCGGGTTGGAATATGTAATATCATAATAATGGTAAAAATGGAATCGTCTTTCTTTTGATATTCTATAACAAAGCTCCATAATATAAAATATAAGTATATTATCGATTTCAATTCCTTTTCATTTGTATCTGTTGTCCAATTTGAACAGAAAATTTTCTTTATTCCTCCGCGCATACATATTTCATACATTACATATATATGGAGTTGGGTAAAAT